TTTATGTCTCGGATTGGAACAAATCACTATAATTCGTCCGCGCCTACGGATCAGTCGACATTTTTCACAAATTTTACGAACAGAAGCCCTTATTTTCATATTTCTTATTCCTTACCTTAATTCTGAATCTACTCTTTTGAGGAAAATAAGTTTCTTGAATATTTTTTTTTTAACTTCGAATTGTGTCCCCATGAAAGGAATGTTTAAAAAATCACCTAATCGTTCGAATCCTTGTTGCGAAGTCTATAAATTATACGTCCTCTGGTTGAATCATAACGACTTACTTCAATTTTTACTCTATCTCCCGGTAGTATCCGTATAAAACTGCGCCGGATCCTCCCTGAAGCATAACCTAGAATTAGATCTTCATTATCTAAACGGACCCGGAACATACCGTTGGGAAGTGATTCAGTAATTAAACCTTCATGAATCAATTTTTGTTCTTTCATTCCAGGTAACCCCCTTGAAGTATCAACTAATGAAGGAAGAGGTATATAACTCACTTTTCCTCTCTATTTCACAAATGGGAAGTTAGAGATAAAATTAGGATACCAGAGGAGGAGGATCACCATATATAACACAAAATTTCTCCTCCAATTCTTTCTAGTCGAGCTTCTCGATCTGTCATTATACCTCGAGAAGTAGAAAGAATTACAATTCCCATTCCACCTAAAATCTTAGGAATTCGTTGATAGTTGGAATAAATTCGTAAACCGGGTCGGCTGATACACTTTAAAACGGTTCTATATATTCCTTTCCTAGTCTTTCTATGTCGCAGGGTTGAAACCAAGAAATATTTCTTATTTTCCTGATGTTTCCGAACATTTTCAATAAAACCTTCTCGTAGAAGTATTTTAACAATGTTTTCGGTGATATTAGTAGATGCTATTCGAACCGTTCCTTTTTTATTCATGTCAGCATTTCTTATAGAAGTTATTATATCGGCAATAGTGTCCCTACCCATAACGAACTATAATTTTTTGTGCCTCCTAATTTTGATATAATCAACATGTTTCCTTTTTTCTTTTTTCTTTGTTTTTTTTTTGAATTATTAAATTTTAAAAAGTATATGCGTGAGACACAATCTATTAATTTGATCTATTTCAGATAGCCTACTATATCATAGTGTCATCTACTAGTATTTATAATACCTCGGGAGCTAATGAAACTATTTTAGTAAAATTCAACTGTCTCAATTCCCGAGCGATCGCACCAAAAACTCGAGTTCCTTTTGGATTTCCTTCTTGATCAATGACGACCGCTGCATTGTCATCATATCGTATTATCATACCGTTGTCACGTTTGAGTTCTTTACATGTACGTACAATTACAGCTCTAATGACTTCTGATCTTTCTAGAGGCATATTTGGCACTGCTTCTTTGATTACAGCAACAATAACGTCACCAATATGAGCATATCGGTGATTACCAGCTCCTATGATTCGAATACACATCAATTCTCGAGCTCCGCTGTTATCCGCTACATTCAAAAGGGTTTGAGGTTGAATCATATATTTTTTATTTGAATCTCTTATTTCAATGCAAAGGATGAAGGAAAAAAAGAAATATTGTCCGTCCAGAAAAAAATAAACCTGCGGTTGTTTTTTCATCCTCAATATCCCTTTTGTTTAGTTCTACATCCCTATCGTGAAATAACAAATTGAGTTCGTATAGGCATTTTGCACGCAGCTATTTCAATAGCTGCTCTGGCTACAGTTTCTGATACTCCGCCCATTTCATAAAGTATTCGACCCGGTTTAACAACAGATACCCAATATTCGGGGGATCCCTTTCCCGAACCCATACGCGTTTCGGTAGGTCTTACTGTAACAGGTTTGTCGGGAAATATACGTACCCATATTTTTCCACCACGACGCGCATATCGTGTCATTGCTCTCCGCCCCGCTTCTATCTGTCTAGCTGTGATCCAAGCGGGTTCAAGTGCCTGAAGAGCGTATCCGCCGAAACAAATATGATTGCCTCGACAAGATATTCCCTTCATTCTTCCTCTATGTTGTTTACGAAATCTGGTTCTTTTGGGGTTATAGTTGATGGTTGTTTCTTAATTCCATCTCTATTGCAGAACCGGACATGAGAGTTTCTTCTCATCCAGCTCCTCGCGAATGAAACGATTCAATAATATTAAATATTACAGATACACATGTATAATTATAATTCAATAATATTACAGATACACATGTATAATTATAATAATTATTTATAATTATTATTATAAATAATAATATAAGTAATTATGAGTTAATAATATAAGTAATTATAAGTAATGAATGGCATTTATTGATATTTAATTTGTTACAAAGGAAGATGTATATACAAAATATACAGCTGGACGTGTATATTATTAGATATAGAAAATATAAAAAATGCTTCTTTTTTTAGAATATAACGTATAATATAATGAATCCTTATTTTTACCTCTATCGAATCGGGCCAAAAATTGTAATCCAATAAATAAATAAAGGTTTCGCGGGCGAATATTGACTCTTTCATTCGTAAGGTCAATTCATGACACCTCTCAGAATAAATCAATTTTTTCTTGGTTCGTTCCGCCATCCCACCCAATGAATTATTAGGATTCGTTTTCAATAGAATCCTATGCAGTCACAGGTTTCGTCGTTCCCATAGCTTCTCCATTAATGGTTAGGCCTGAACTCTGCAATGGAGCTTCCGGCAAAATTCGTTCCCGAGTCAATCTCCTCAGTTTTTATTAACCCGAGGCTCTTTATTCTTTATTATTTTTTTTTTTTTCTTTTTTTTATATTTTATTTATTTATATTTCATTTATATATTTATATCAGTATTGATTATATCAGTATTAATGCTTTATCACACTGCCTTTTATGAGGTGATTCATAGACCATACATATTGGAATCATATATCATTGATATTTTTGTTCTCTCTTTCTATCATCCTTCCATTTATCCACATCCCTTTATTTTTGCTTCACAACCCATAATCAGATTTCTTTTTTATGGAAAAAATTTCAGTTGCTACAACTATATGATCGATCCACCCATATAGTGACTGTTTCTTGGGATCTTGACAATACGAAGCAATAAGTTGGTTATTAATTTATATGGTTACTAAGTTCATAGTAGGGGTTAGTCTATTTTTTTTTTTTTGAATCTCAACCCTAAACTCTAAAGAAAAAACTAACGAGTCACACACTAAGCATAGCAATTATACTAAATGGTCAATCGAATTTTTATTCAACCTTATAGAATTAGAATTGTTCATTTTTGTTTGATTTAACAGAAAAAGAATGAAACAGTTTGTAATTTTTTGTTCTATCACTGGACAGAATGGCAAGACAAATGAAGGTCTATTATTTCTCGTTTACAAATATCCAAACTCGTTTACAAATATCCAAATTTTGATGCCTAATACTCCATAAATAGTTCGAATTGTATAGGAACAATGATCAATTTTAGCGCGAATTGTTTGTAGGGGAACCCTACCTTCTCTGATCCATTCGACACGTGCAATTTCTTTTCCGTCGATACGCCCTGCGATTTGTACTTGAATTCCTTTTGTATCTGTTTGTTCAGTTAATTCAATAGCTTTTTTCATTGACTTTCGAAACGAAACTCTATTTTTTAACTGTAAAGCTATATATTCTGCAAGAATATTTGGTTGTCCATAAGGTTTTTCAATTCTTGTGATAGCAATGTTGAGTCTCCGGTTCACAGAATGAAGTTCCTTTTGTACATTCATCTGTAATTCTTCTATTCCTCGTGTTTGGCCCTCTATTAATAAATTTGGGAATCCAATATGGATTATGACCTGGATCAAATCGATTCTTTTTTGAATTCCTATACGTGCGATTCCTTCGAAACCCGAGGATATTCTCCTATTTTTTTGTACATAGTTCTTGATACAATTCCGTATTTTTTCATCTTCCTGTAAACCCACGGAATAATTTTTTGTTTGTGCGAACCAAAAGGAACGATGACTTTGGGTTGTACCAAGTCTGAAACCAAGTGGATTTATTTTTTGTCCCATATTTTTCTATTATGTTCTCTTTCCATTCATATTTTTAATATGAATCTAAATCTTAGATTGATTGATCTAAAAAAAAAATGATTTAGATTTTTCCTTTAATACAATTGTTATATGACAAGTGGGTTTTTTTATCGGATAACTACGTCCCCGAGCCCGAGGTCTTAACTTTTTCACAATAGCACTCCTATTGACTTCGGCTTTACTAATGAATGAATCAGCTTCGTTCAAACCCATATTATGATTAGCGTTTGCTGCTGCAGAATAAACCAATTGTAAAATTGGATAAGATGCTCGATAAGGCATGAGTTCCAGTATCATAAGTGTTTCCTCATAGGAACGTCCGCGAATCTGATCAATTACTCTTTGCGCTTTTAAAACAGACATACATATATGTTGAGCTAAAACTTTTATTTCTCTATTTTCTTCTCTACCTGAACTCCAGTTCTTTATCATAAGGTCACCCCCCACTAATGAATGAAAAGTACTTTTTTAGTTTCTTTTTTTTTTTATTTATATTATTTTATTTATATTTTTATTTATATTAATAATATTTCTATTAATATTTAATATTCAAAAATATTAAATATTAATAATTTAACGACGAGATTTATTGTCGTTTCTTGCATGTCTCGCGAAAGTCAGAGTAGGCGCGAATTCTCCCAATTTGTGACCTACCATACGATCTGTTATATAAATAGGTAAATTTTCCTTTCCATTATGAATAGCGATTGTATGGCCAATCATTGTGGGTATAATGGTAGATGCCCGAGACCAAGTTACTATTATTTCTTTCTCCTCCCTCATGTTGAGTTTTTCAATTTTTCCCGATAAATGATTAGCTACAAAAGGATTTTTTTTTAGTGAACGTGTCACAGCTGATTACTCCTTTTTTTTTTACATTTTAAAGATTGGCATTCTATGTCCAATATCTCGATCTAAGTATGGAGGTCAGAATAAATACAATAATGATGAATGG